TTGGCATCAAAGACATTCGGAATTTCATCTCTGATGATACTTTTTTAGTTAGGGATAGTAATGGAGACAGTTATTCTATCTATTTTGATATAGAAAATCAAATTTTTGAGATTGACAGCGATCATTCTTTTCTGAGTGAACTAGAAAGTTCTTTTTCTAGTTATCGCAATTCTAGTTATATGAATAACGGATCTACGAATGAAGATTCCTTATACAATCGTTACATGTATGATACTCAATCGAGTTGGAATAATCACATTACTAGTTGCATTGACAGTTATCTTCAGTCTCAAATCTGTATTGATACGTCCATTGTAAGTGATAGTAGTGACGGTTACATTTCTAGGTGCGTTTTTGATAAACGTAAAACTAGTAGTGAAAGTGGGGGGTCCAGTATACGAACCCGCGCGAAGAGTAGTGATTTAACTCTAAGAGAAAGGTCTAGTGATCTTGATGCAACTCAAAAATACAGGCATTTGTGGGTTCAATGCGAAAATTGTTATGGATTAAATTATAAGAAATTTTTGAAATCAAAAATGAATATTTGTGAACAGTGTGGATACCATTTGAAAATGAGTAGTTCAGAAAGAATCGAAGTTTTGATCGATCCCGGTACTTGGGACCCTATGGATGAAGACATGGTCTCTCTGGATCCCATTGGATTTCATTCAGAGGAGGAGCCATATAAAGATCGTATTGATTCTTATCAAAGAAAGACAGGATTAACTGAGGCTGTTCAAACAGGCGTAGGTCAACTAAATGGTATTCCCGTAGCAATTGGGGTTATGGATTTTCAGTTTATGGGGGGTAGTATGGGATCCGTAGTCGGGGAGAAAATCACCCGTTTGATTGAGTACGCTACCAATCAATTTCTACCTCTTATTATAGTGTGCGCTTCGGGGGGAGCGCGCATGCAAGAAGGGAGTTTGAGCTTGATGCAAATGGCTAAAATATCGTCTGCTTTATTTGATTATCAATCAAATAAAAAGTTATTGTATGTATCAATCCTTACATCTCCTACTACTGGTGGGGTAACAGCTAGTTTTGGTATGTTGGGAGATATTATTATTGCCGAACCAAATTCCTACATTGCATTTGCGGGTAAAAGAGTAATTGAACAAACATTGAATAAAACAGTACCCGAAGGTTCACAAGCGGCTGAATATTTATTCCAGAAGGGCTTATTCGACTTAATCGTACCGCGTAATCTTTTAAAAAGCGTTCTGAGTGAGTTATTTAAGCTCCACGCCTTCTTTCCTTTGAATTCCAATTCAATCAAGTAGAGCGCACTAAGTTCAATTATTTTATTTGTAACAAACAAAAACAAGTAGTTAGCTTATCCGAATCTTAGCTTATCAGAAGCAAAGTAACTAAAAAGGGAGTTTTATTTGGCGACCTAAGATCTAATTGTAGAAAGAATCAAAATCAAAAGTAGCGGATAACTCTTTTTTTACCTGGATTCCCGATTACTAATTAAGAAGTCTCTATCAACAAGATAAAAACGTGAGTTCTTCCTTTCGTGAAATTAGGAAAATAAAACGAATTTCATCTTACGTATATAATCAAATTCAAATATAGAAAAATTGATATTATAGTTTTGTATTTTTCTCCATCTCCCGAAAATCCCGTTTTCACTAAAAATCCCAGTTGTGTCGCATTCTAACGAATCTTTTGATAATTTGTAAGAAACTATTTCTTTATTAAATTCGAAGATAAGAACAAAACACAAAGAAACGAAGAAAAATAAAATGGATTATCATATGTATCTTTCATGTAGATAGATGAATAAGTCCATTTATTTAGTTCTACATTCCTTGGACTTATTCTATATACTCACTTAGATACTTATATCTCTAAAATAAGAATTTTCAAATTGAATTAATTAATAATAACTACGAATTCATAAAAATTACAATTATTAATTATAATTAGTATAAATATAAAATATGATATTTAAAAAAAGAACAGGTACAAATAATAAATCGAGGTACCCCATTTTATGACAACTTTCAATTTTCCCTCTATTTTTGTGCCTTTAGTAGGCTTAGTATTTCCGGCAATTGCAATGGCTTCTTTATTTCTTCAGGTTCAAAAAAACAAGATTGTTTAGATCTGAGGGGACCCAATCTCATTCGTTTTTTTTTTGAAACTTAGACTTGTAGCATAACACAGATATTTATTTCGAAAAAGAAAATATGGTAGAACATGTTATTTCCGCCGAACATAAAGGAAAAAGCTCTTATGCCTGCAGAAAATGATCTATAGGTAACTGAATTCTAGCCAGTTTCAAATAGATCAGGATCGCTGGATGCCTAAAATGTAAAGTGGATGGATCTATATGTATATCAATATGTATATTGGGATCATATGAGGGGTATATTATTATTTTAGATCTAAACAATTTGATGAATTACTCCTAAAAGTTCCCATTAAACTAGTGCTAGTTCACATCAAACTAGTGCTAGTTGATGAAAGTGCATTCGGAAACAAAAAAAGTAAA